TCATCGACCGACACTATGTTGCGTGGTGCAAGTAAATCATGAATCCGCTTACACATATTTGATCTGTATCAAATCTTACTATCAGTCTTATTACCAGAATAGCTGATATATTAATGCTTAAACGGGTCAGGTCCACTTATTTTTAGATTTATCAATTTTCCGCTGAATTTCATTTCAATTGTAAAAGTGGAGAAGTGTTGATACTTTGTTGATTGATCCTTGGGTATTTAGAAGATATATGTCTGAAGACAAAATAGTAATAATGACAATTCCTTAGTAGTCGTCTTAATGCGGGTTATTTTATCATTATAATGACTAAATAAATATGCAAACCCATAAATCAAGTATTCTAACGTTGACGGGTGCTTCCTTTTTTCTATTAACTATCACTCGTATCACTCGAGACCACTGCAGTTTCAGAAAAAGCCCTTTATCGGATTTGAACCGATGACTTACGCCTTACCATGGCGTTACTCTACCACTGAGTTAAAAGGGCTATTTAAAGAATTAGCCCAATAGGAGTATAGAACATATACCTATGCAATTATATGTTATGATGTTAGACAATTATATCCTTTCTATTCTCTATAGATGTATATTATAGAATGTCAGTCTCGGGACGACCGTTGAGCAACAAGAAATTGGATTTACCTAGTTTATAATTGAATTGATAATGATAAGTATGTTGAAAATGGTTTCACCATCGATCCTCCCCTTCTTTTGTTGGACTATCATAAAAGTTAGATTCACTTGATCTTAATTAATCTACATTCAAATAGGGAGGACGCTCTAGCTTCATTCTCTGATTTGGCGTGAAATAGACTTATCTTAACGAGGCGAGAATGAATAAGGCGAAGAAAAGAATTGTTTTTATGGAGAGTAATATATCCTCGTCTACGATATAGAATATTCCATTACATGATTTTTGATTGAATTCAAAATTCTATAAAGATTTGATAATAGCGTATATAGATAGAATCATGAAAGTTGGAAAGATGGTTCGGATCGAGCATCCTAGTGCCCTTGACAATTACAAAAAACGACTTATACTATGAGTAGAGTATCATGGCGACCAGGCGGCATGCCCCTATCGTCTAGTGGTTCAGGACATCTCTCTTTCAAGGAGGCAGCGGGGATTCGACTTCCCCTGGGGGTAGTAGGGCACTACGAAAAAAAGTTGACCATGGATTATCAATAAGCCAAAAAAGGATTCTTCCTGGGCCGATGCCCGAGCGGTCAATGGGGACGGACTGTAAATTCGTTGGCGATATGCCTACGCTGGTTCAAATCCAGCTCGGCCCAAGAAGTCACCTACTCATGAGAATGATATAACCAATTCATACTCCAAAAATCCATGATCATAGGGAAGAATCCAATCTGACTCTTTAAGCTAAGCCCGGGGAGGGTCTTTTTTCATTGAAAAAGATAGATTTGAGCAATAACCACGTATTGACAGTAATTCATATGGCTCTATTGAGTACCTAATATGTATACACTCTATCCATGTAGCTATGTATATCCATAACGATAAGAATACGGTTAATCAAATTTGACTTTTAGTAGATTGTGTATACGATCTATGCATCCAATGGAATACAATAGAAAACCCATTCAATTAAGACAAATTCCTCTTGTAAACGATACACATACACCTTTTTTCATTTTTCTTGGGATTGTAGTTCAATAGGTCAGAGCACCGCCCTGTCAAGGCGGAAGTTGCGGGTTCGAGCCCCGTCAATCCCGTACCGACCTAGGATCCGAGGAATTGATTCATCTCTCCATCTTCCATGAAGATGGGGTAGAAAGAGGAGGATCTACTTGACGAGACTTCTTTCACACTTTTCATTTCATTAGTCAACCCAATCTCACTTAGTAATTTGGGACAATCTTTAGATCTCATCCAAATTGTGCTAGATGGATACGTCCCAGTCTAGAAGGTGGAAAAGACCAAAAATGTTCTCTTTCTTTTCTGGGGATAAAATACAATAGAGAATGAATGACTTTTCCTTTTTGTGATCTCTGTCTTTCAACAGGATGAAATTATTTAGCACTTTATTCCCTTTGCAGTTTCGACTCTTTGAGTCTTGCTGTTGCCAATAAAGGATCATTCGAACTTCATTCATATGTATGAAGCATTTTCTAAAGAAAGAACAGGTGGATTATAGAAAGAGTAGAAAAATCGAAGAAATACCGTAGATTTCTTGGTGGATCGGGAATGTCACTTTTTCATTCGTTATGTATAATCTTCCCATGTTATACTATTGAATTCTCGAGGATCCATTGATTTGATAGATCAGATTCCTTCATGATATTAGAATCCGGTTTCAGTATGATTAGGACTCAATGAATTCCGTTTAATTTCAAAACTCTGTCAAAGGATTTATCATCTCTATGGGATTCTATCCCGATTTCTTATGAAGCAAAACAAAATACAATAATGAGATTATGGAAGTCAATATACTCGCATTTATTGCTACTGCGCTGTTCATTTTAGTTCCTACTGCTTTTTTACTTATCATATACGTAAAAACAGTCAGTCAAAATGATTAATTTGCATTCAATTTGAGTGATTTTTTATTTATTTGATTCGTTTCAATATAACTGAAAGAGATTCCAATTCCAAGCCTTAAAGTAAAGCGTAGCTAAGCAGATTGGATTCAATCTAAGGGAAGATACCCGATGGATGAGATAGTATGGTAGAAGAAAGGATATGAATTTTTCTACCGTACTATCCATTTTCTCAAGATATGGGATAGAAAATCAATAGGGATCCATATACAATACTACTGATAAGGATGCCTATTTTGAATTTCATTCTATATTAATAGAATAAGTCTATCTACTCTCATTCAATTTCTTCCTTCCACTCACTTATTTCTTTTTATTCCAATGAATAATAAGGATCCAGTGTTGCTAAGTGAATGGTAATAGCTCGAATTCATAAATTTCTATTTCTTACTAACGCGCATAAGGAAAATCAGGATCAATTTCCCATTGTATTGATTAAGTAGTAGAACTCAATCATTTAACTATGGCCTGATCCATCGAAACAATAAGGAGAGCAGATATACATAGAAATATAAAAGGGGGTCAAGTAGTATTTTTGTTTCGTTTCGAAAAAAAATCAATTGAACCATTAAATATAGAATCTAAGGTGTTCTATGACATTCGTATCTGGGAGGGTAGTATAGAATTTTTATGCTTGAACCATGGCTGTATGTTGATAAAGCATAAATAACATTCCCGGGAGTAGAAGGGAAGTACGCCATATGTGCATTACCGCGCGCAAGTAATGTCTTAGCGCTTCCCTTTAGATAATCATCATGCTTATGCTGTCTACAGTATAAAGTATCTATTGTATCAAACTACAAGCAGAACGACTCTTCCTTTCAAGAGTAAAGAAAAAGAAGGAGGCAAGCAAATCAAAGTTGCTCTTCATTGTAATACCCATATGGATATTGATGTTAATGTTATCGTAAGAGCGGGTTCATTGATAAAGAAATGGAATCTTTCGAAGGGATTCATCCCATTCAAAAAACTAGAGATCAATTTCTAGAGAGAGATTTTCTCTCATTACCGGGTGAATGATTGATTTGCTTTCAGTTTTGAAATATGATCACGGGAATAGAATAATGCAACTTGATCCAAAAGTGTAAAGGGGGTTACCAAAAAAAGCTTCAAAAAAGGATTAGATTACTGGTAATGGATTGCTTTGGAATTTGTATGTAGATGAAAGATAGGTTTATTTCCAACCAAAGGAGTCATTAATCTAATCTCTTTGGCGAATTAAAACAATAAATAGGATTCGAGTACTCAATTTAATGAAATCCATTTGTAGTCCCATTAGAGCCCACTTCTACCCCATACTACGAGTGAAAGGGAAAACGAAAAAACTACCATTAAAGCAGCCCAAGCGAGACTTATTATATCCATGCGAATCATGCCCCCATCTTTATGAGAAGGAAATCTTCTATTACTGATCCCTATATTGTATTGATCACTAAACTAATAATAGCGGAGTTTAGGGTCCAGAGTCAAAAAAAGTGATATTCTGACTTCAAATTATTCAAAAATCTCTCCTTTGGTTGGCCTGATCTGGATACTAACTATCTTTAGTTCTTTTCACATAATGGGATTCCCCTTCGAGCTAGCCAATAAAGTATATAATCAAATTGGGGTTCGGGACTCAATCAGTAGAAGCTACAGTAGATACTATACTGGTAAGGTAAATAGGAAGGAAAGATTGATAGTCTTTCCTATGCGACAAGCCCCCCGGATCGTATCCTGGGAAAAAAGGATTGCTAGTCCTTACCCCATATTCTGTTCTGGGGCTGGGATGATTCTGAAGATAAATAAAGTATCAGCAGTTCTTTGCTTACACCCCGCGGAGCAAAAAAAAAAAAAAGGGCCAATTCCCTGCACGGAGTAGAATTCCAAGTTTCTCCGTGTTGATCGATCAGGCGACACCCGGATTTGAACTGGGGAAAAAGGATTTGCAGTCCCCCGCCTTACCACTCGGCCATGCCGCCATAAAGTAAAAACCCTCTTCTTGAGGAGTCTTAGTGAATCATTGCTTTTTTTTACCCCACCTGCTCTTGATCCAGTTTATATTTTTGACTTAGATTGTGTAGTATTTCAACATCTAAAAGGTCAATTGATTTTTTATTGATTGTTTTGAAAGAAAAGAAATCCATTTTCACTCAAAGACTAAAAAAGCGTATTTCATTGTAACCTTTAAGTATTGAATGAATGGAAATAGAATTTATGGTTCTTTGGATCTACAATTGTGTTCCCTGACTGTGATCAAGATGATAGTCGTATCAATTTCAATCCCAGTTCCAATGAATTATAATAACAACTATGTGTCTATGTAAACCCCCAATAGGAAGATGATAGGCTAAGCAACCCATCCTTAGAGTGAATGTGCTTTCTTATTTATGATCATTTGGAATAGAAAATGAGCACGAACTTCGGACATTTTTGGGTCCGAAGTGACTAGGATCAAACGGTGGCTAGCTACTCCATATGTACTTAACCAATAAACTCCTCTTACGTACTGGAATCGTATTTGCCTAAGAAATTCAATCCTATAAAACATTCTCTTTTTTCCCAAGAATAGAATCAAGGAACTAAGGGTATAACATAGATAATAGAGTTAGAAATGGGATGAAATAAAAAGAGACTGTTAGATATTATCTACTAGAACTCAATGGATGATATGGTATTATTGTAAGAATCCAATTTGTTTCCATGAATCTGAATCTTGATTCATTTAGCTTTTGATTTCTTGCTTTCATTAGAGTACAAAATTCTCTTTCTCTCTGCCTCCATCAATACATTACATAGATTCCTATCTAGATGGATTTCTATATATCTCTATGATGGGAGTGGATAAAATTTCATGTGATTCAGTAAAGTAATATAATTCCATTATTTCTAAATCGATCCGTATCCTAATACTATGGTTCGGTAAAGAATGGCCCAGCCAATAATGAATTGAATGGTATTTTTTTAGAAAGGGGAAACTGAGTATGTTCCGGGATGCTAGAGATGAGGAAATGTTTACAATACCTGGATTTAGTCAGATTCAATTTCAGGGATTTTCTAGGTTCATTGATGAGGGCTTGATGGAAGAACTTTCTCAATTTCCAAACATTGAGGATCCAGATCAAGAGATTGAATTTAAATTATTTGGCGAATCATATGAATTGGTGGAACCCTTTCTAAAGGAAAGAGATGCTGTGTATGCAGCACTTACATACTCCTCCGCGTTATATGTACCGGCGGGATTCATTGGTAGAACCGGTGGAGATACGCAAAAACAAACTATATTGATTGGAAGGATTCCTCAAATGACTTCGTTGGGAACCTTTATAGTAAATGGAATTCACAGAATTGTAGTCAATCAAATCTTGCAAAGACCCGGGATTTATTACAGTTTGAGATTGGAAAAAAAGGAAATTGTTTATACTGGCACCATAATATCAGATTGGGGAGGAAGATCAAAATTAGAGATTGATGGAAAAAAGAGGATATGGGCTCGTGTAGGCAGGAAAGAAAAAATATCTATTCTAGTTCTATCATCAGCTATGGGTTCAAATCTAAGGGAAATTCTAGCCAATGTTTGTTACCCTGAAATTCTCTTGTCTTTCCCAAACAAGAATAATGATGAGAGAGAAAGGATTCTTTCAAAGGAAAATGCCATTTTGGAGTTTTACCAAAAATTTGTTCGTGTAGATGACGACTGGGATTTGGTAGTTTCAGATTCCTTATGTGAAAAATTACAAGAGAAATTTTTTAAACAAAGATGTGAATTAGGAATAGTTGGTCGACAAAATCTCAATCAGCGGCTGAATCTTAATATACCTCAAAATATTACATTCTTGTTACCATCCGATGTCTTGGCTGCTGTGAATTATTTGATCGGATTCCAATTTGGAATGGGTACACTTGACGATATGCATCACTTGAAAAATAAACGGATTCGTTCCGTAGGGGATCTATTGCAGGATCAATTAAGATTGGCTCTGGTTCGTTTGGAAAAGGTAGTTGAAGAAAGTCTATGTGAAGTAATCTGGGATGATATAGTGACTCCCCCTAAGTTGGTGATAACTAGAAGTCCATTAACAAGGACTTATCAATCATTTTTCGGGCAACACCCTTTATCTCAGGTTTTTGATCAAACGAATCCATTGTCACAACTAGTTCATGGGCGAAAATATAGTTTTTTGGGTCCTGGGGGATTGACAGCGGATACTGCAAGTTCTCGTCCACGAGATATCCATCCTAGTTATTATGGACGTATTTGTCCAATTGATACCTCTGAAGGAATTAAGGTTGGACTTATTGGATCCTTAGCTATTCATACGAGGATTGGTGATTGGGGGTGGATAGAGAGTCCCTTTTATGAAATATCTGAAAGATCAAAAGAGGAACAGATGGTTTATTTATCACCAAGGAGAGATGAATACTATAGGGTAGGGACTGGAAATTCTTTGGCCTTGAATCGTGGTATTCAGGAAGAAGAGGCGGTTCCAGCGCAATACCGTCAAGAATTTCTGACTATTGCATGGGAACAGATTCAGCTTCGAAACATTTCTCCCCTCCAATATTTTTCTCTTGGTGCTTCCCTCATTCCTTTTATGGAGCATAATGATGCCAATCGAGCTTTAATGGGTTCTAATATGCAGCGTCAAGCAGTTCCTCTTTATCAGTGTGAAAAGTGCATTGTTGGGACTGGGTTGGAAGGCCAAGTGGCTCTCGATTCGGGTAATTCGGCTATAGCCGAAGGCGCGGGAAAGATCATTTATACCGATGCTGAAAAGATCCTTATTTTGTCCGGTAATGGAGACACTATAACCATTCCATTGGTTGTATATCAGCGTTCCAACCAAAATACTTGGATGCATCAAAAATCCCAGGTTTATCGGAAAAAATATATTAAAAAAGGACAAATTTTGGCGGATGGTGCGGCTACATTTGGTGGCGAACTCGCATTGGGAAAAAATATATCAGTAGCTTATATGCCATGGGAAGGTTACAATTTTGAAGATGCGGTACTCATTAGTGAACGTCTAGTATATGACGATATTTATACTTCTTTTCATATACGCAAATATGAAATTCAGACTTATGTGACAAATCAAGGACCCGAAAAAATCACTAATGAAATACCAGGTTTGGCGCCTTATTTCCTCCGAAATTTAGACAGAAATGGAATAGTAATGCTTGGATCTTGGGTACAAACAGACGATGTTTTAGTAGGCAAATTAACACCCCTGACAGCGAAGGAATCATTGATCGAGCCCGAAGATAGATTATTACGAGCCATACTTGACCTTCCGGTATCCCCGGTAACAAAGGAAACTTCTCTTACGTTGCCCATAGGTGGAACAGGTCGAGTTATTGATGTGAGCTGGTTCAAGAGAAGTGGTGATAGCGAACTAATTCGTGTATATGTCTTACAGAAACGTAAAATCCAAGTGGGTGATAAAGTTGCTGGACGACATGGGAATAAAGGCGTCATTTCAAAGATTTTGCCTAGACAAGATATGCCTTATTTCCAAGATGGGACACCTGTTGATATGGTCCTCAACCCATTAGGAGTACCCTCGCGAATGAATGTGGGACAGATCTTTGAATGCTCGCTCGGATTAGCGGGAAGCCTGCTGGACAGACATTATAGAATAACGCCTTTTGATGAGAGATATGAGCAAGAGGCTTCGAGAAAACTCGTGTTTTCTGAATTATATGAAGCCAGTAAGCAAACATCAAATCCATGGGTATTTGAACCTGAGTATCCTGGAAAAAGCATCATATTTGATGGAAGAACAGGAGATCCTTTTCAACGACCCGTTTTAATAGGAAAGTCCTATATCCTAAAATTAATTCATCAAGTTGATGATAAAATTCATGCGCGTTCCACAGGGCCTTATGCATCTATTACACAACAAGCAGTTAAGGGGAGGAAAAAGCTAGGGGGACAACGAGTAGGAGAAATGGAAGTTTGGGCTCTAGAGGGATTTGGTGTTGCTCATATTTTACAAGAGATGCTCACTTATAAATCTGATCATAGGAGAGCTCGTCGGGAACTACTCGGTACAATCATCTTTGGAGGAACAATTAATCCTGAGGGTGCTACAGAATCTTTTCGGTTGCTCGTTCGCGAACTACGATCTTTATCTCTTGAACTGAACCATTTCCTTGTATCGGAGAAAAACTTCGAGATTACTAGGAAGGAAGTTTGATCAAAATCAATCAATAAGAATTTATCTTTTATGATCGACCAGTATAAACATCAACAACTTCGAATTGGATTAGTTTCGCCTCAACAAATAAGGGCTTGGGCTACCAAAATTTTACCTAATGGAGAAGGAGAAATAGTTGGAGAGGTTAAAAAAGCCTCCACTTTTGATTACGAAAGCGATGAACCAGTAAAAGATGGGTTGTTTTGTGAAAGAATTTTTGGACCGATAAAAAGTGGATTTTGTGCTTGTGGCAATTATCAAGACATTGAGGGAGAAAAAGAACAACCTCGATTTTGTAAAGTATGCGGAGTAGAATCTGTGGATTCTCGGATACGAAGATATCAAATGGGATACATCAAATTAGCACGTCCAATGACTCATATATGGTATTTGAAACGTCGTCCTAGTTATATCGCGAATCTTTCAGATCAACCTCTTAAGGATTTAGAAGGCCTGGTATATCGCGGTGTGTGACTTGATCGAAATTACGATTTTACAGATTCAGAATGAAAATCTGTCATCCCATTTCATCCAATTGGGATGTCTCTAGCTCTGGCATGTCTATTGGTAAGAATAACATGAAGCTCAGAATTATAGGTTTTTTCAATAACCTACAAATCAAAAGGAAATTGATCCATGGTCGATTCCGCTGCAGAGTATAATTCATAGGGAATTACTAATCATACCTCGTTAAAATATTTCGTTAAAAAAGGGGGGATTTCTTTTATTTTCTTCGTGGAACTCACTATTATCATTTGTTTTAGAATTCTAAATTTTGAGGAATTTAGAAAGAGATTCTTTTAAAGTTAACCAAATCGAAATAAGAGGAAATATGACGACATGGTTCCAGGAGTCTATACATCGCATATAGGCTTTAAGGAGGATCATGGCATAACCATCGAGGCTAAGTAGGGACCTAAAGGATCGAATAGAACGATAGATAGACAAGTCAAACCTTTGTGATGTGAGTTCTAAGGTCTTTCTTAGGGGTATTCATCATTCGAGGGGAAGTAGACTACTCAAAAATTTTCATTTATGTTGTAATTGAGGAAGAACAAAAAAGGAAAAATAAAATCCATGAGGGTTGGTCCTCGACGTTAACTTGAGTAAGGAGTAGATACTTGTGGGGTTTTTATAGAGCTAAATTTGTAAGTGAGAACTGCCTTCGTTGGTATAACTACTTGAGCCGGATGAAAGGAAACCTTCACGTCCGATTCGGAGGGGGGGTCCCATAGGAACCTATCCTAATTATTTTTTTGCTAGGCCTAGAGATAATCAAAAACATCCTTTCTTACGATTACGTGGTTTATTCAGATCTGAGATGGAATCCTGTACATCTAGCATGACTCCTTTCTTTAGTACTGAGGGCTTCGATACATTGAGAAATCGACAACTATCCAGTGGAGCTGCTGCTATCAGAGAAAAATTAGCCGACCCGGATTTGGGAATGATTATTGATCGTTCGTTGTCGGAATGGAACGACTTGGTAGAAGAAGAAAAATGGGCAGAAGAAGAAAAATTTGTAGAAGAAGGATCCACCGGGTCCGAAGATTGGCGGGCTATACAAATTCGAAGGAGAAAAGCTTTTTTAGTTAGACGCATACAATTGGCTAAGCATTTTATTCAAGCAAATGTAGAACCAGAACGGATGGTTTTGTGCCTGTTACCAGTTCTTCCTCCCGAATTGAGGCCACTCTTTCGGCTAGAAGATGAGGATACAGTTGTGGGTTCAGATATTAATGAACTTTATACAAGAGTGATCTCTCGGAACAATCGTCTTACAAAACTGCTAAGGAAATTGACGCCGGTGGAATTAATAAGAGCTCAGGAGAAAGTAGTACAAGAAGCTGTTGATACACTTCTTGATAATGGAATCCGGGGAGAGCCACTGAAGGACCATAACAATCAAGTTTATAAGTCGTTTTCAGATGTCATTTCAGGCAAAGAGGGAAGATTTCGTCATACTCTACTTGGTAGACGTGTCGATTATTCGGGTCGTTCTGTCATTGTGGTGGGTCCTTCGCTCTCATTACATGAATGTGGATTACCTCGAGAAATAGCAATGGTGCTATTTCAGCCATTTGTAATTCGTGTTCTATTTAAACAACATCTTGCTTCCAGCATAAAGATTGCTAAAAGTATAATTTGGCAAAACAGACCAATTGTATGGGAAATACTTCAACAAGTTATGCAAGGACATCCTGTATTGCTAAATAGAGCCCCCACTTTGCATAGATTAGGCATACTGGCCTTCCAGCCCATTTTAGTAGAGGGGCGCGCGATTTGGTTACATCCATTGGTTTGTAAAGGATTCAATGCGGACTTCGATGGGGATCAAATGGGAGTTCATATACCTTTATCCTTGGAAGCTCAAGCGGAAGCTCGTTTACTTATGTTTTCTCATACAAATCTCTTATCCCCAGCCGTTGGTGATCCCATTTGCGTACCAACTCAAGATATGCTTATCGGACTTTATTTATTAACGATAGGCAATCGTGTAGGTATTTATGCAAATAGGTATAATCCGTGTGACCACAAACACTACCAAAATGAAAGGGTTGGGAATACTAAATCTAAGTTTAGGAAAGCCAAAGAACCCCATTTTTATAGCTCCTATGATGCACTCGGGGCTTATCGGCAGAAACGAATCGATTTGGATAGTCCTTTGTGGTTACGGTGGCAACTAGAGCAACCTGTCATTGCCTCACGCAATGGAGAAGTTCCCATCGAAGTTCAATATGAATCCCGGGGTATTTCTCATGAGATTTATGGTCACTATCGAGTAGTAAGAAGTTCAAAAAAAAAAAAAAAAAAAAAAAATGTCTTTCTATATACATTCGAACCACCGTTGGCCATATTTCCTTTTATCGAGAAATAGAAGAAGCCCTACAGGGGCTAGAGGGATTTTGTGGTTCCCATTGTTAGATGTTAATTTTGTGGTTCCCATTGTAGATGTTACCTAAGTAATTATATGAGACCCCAAAGAATCTCATTCGCTTCAGCTCCGCGGGTATCATAATTCCAGATTTGTACGTGAATCAACATCGAGGAAAGGAAGTCTTAGAATCACCGACTGAAACCCATTGTCATTGTAGAATCCTACTCATCAGAATAGGGAGGTACTTATGCTAGAAAGGGCCAAAAATGGGGTCTTTCACAATAAAGTGATAGATGGAACTGCCATGAAACGAATTATTAGCAGATTAATAGATTATTTCGGACTAGCCTATACATCATACATTTTGGATCAAATAAAAACTTTGGGTTTCCAGCAAGCCACTGCCACATCCATTTCATTGGGAATTGATGATCTTTTTACAACACCTTCTAAGGGATGGTTAGTCCAAGATGCTGAACAGCAAAGTTTGATTTTCGAAAAGCAACATCATTATGGGAATGTACATGCAGTAGAAAAATTACGTCAATCAATTGAGACATGGTATGCTACAAGTGAGTATTTGAAACAAGAAATGAATCTGAATTTTAGGATGACTGATCCCTTTAATCCAGTTCATATAATGTCTTTTTCAGGAGCTCGGGGAAATCCATCTCAGGTCCACCAATTAGTGGGTATGAGAGGATTGATGTCAGATCCCCAAGGACAAATGATTGATTTACCTATTCAAAGCAATTTATGCGAAGGGCTTTCTTTAACGGAGTACATCATTTCCTGCTACGGAGCCCGCAAAGGGGTTGTGGATACTGCCATACGAACAGCAGATGCTGGATACCTTACGCGTCGACTTGTTGAGGTAGTTCAACACATGGTTGTACGTAGAACGGATTGTGGAACTGCTCGGGGTACTTACGTGAGTACTCAAAACGGGATGACGGAAAGAGTTCTTATACAAACACTAATAGGTCGCGTCTTAGCGAACGATGTCTATATGGGTCTGCGATGCATTGCTACGAGAAACCAAGATATTGGGATTGGACTTTTCAATCGATTCATAACCTCTCGGACGCCTACAATATCTATTCGAACCCCCTTCACTTGCAGGACTACATCTTGGATCTGTCGATTATGTTATGGTAGGAGTCCTGATCATGGTGACCTCGTCGATTTGGGGGAAGCAGTAGGTATTATTGCGGGTCAATCCATTGGGGAACCAGGGACTCAACTAACATTAAGAACTTTTCATACGGGTGGAGTATTCACAGGTGGTACTGCAGAATATATACGAGCTCCCTTTAATGGAAAAATACAATTCAATGAGGATTTGGTTCATCCTGCACGCACACGTCATGGACATCCTGCTTTTTTATGCTATGTAGACCTTTGTCTAACTATCGAAAGTCAGGATATTCTACATAATGTGAATATTCCAGCAAAAAGTTTGATTTTGGTTCAAAAAAATAACTATGTGGAATCAGAACAAGTGATTGCTGAGATTCGTGCTGGAACAGCCACTTTCCATTTGAAAGAGAGGGTTGAAAAACATCTTTATTCGGACTCAGAAGGAGAAATACATTGGAGTAGGGATGTGTACCAGGCATCTGAATATACACATGGTAATGTTCAGTTCTTAACCAACAAAACAAGTCATTTATGGATATTATCAGGAGATTTGTGCAGAGACAGCTTAGTGCCCTTTTCGCTCCACAAAGACGAAGATCAAATTCACGTTCAATCCCTTTCTTCCCAAAAGAAAGACGTTTCCGACCTATCATCCAATAAGAATCTAGTAAGGCACAGATTGTTTGGCTGGGATTCTCCGGTCAAAAAGGGTGGGATAATTGATGATTATGCAGGATCGGAGCGAATCATATCCAATGGGCATTGGGATTTCATCTCTCCTGTCATTTCACCCGAGAATTCTTATTTGTTGTCGAAGAGGGACAGAAATGGATTCATAATCCCAGTACAATACGATCCAGAAAGGGAGAAGGAACTAAGGCACTCCGCTGGTATTACGATTGAAATACCCATCAACAAAGGTATTTTACGCAGAAACAGTATTCTTGCTTATTTTGATGATCCCCGATACAGAGTAAACAGTTCAGGAATTCTCAAATATGGCACCTCGACCATTCAGACTGAGATCGAGTCCATATCCGTGGAAGAAGGTTTGATTACTTATCGAGCAATCAAACCAGAATTTCTACAAAAATGCCAAATTAACCCCGATGTCGAGCTATTTTTTTTCATTCCCGAGGAAGTGCATATCTTATCCGAATCTTCGTCTATAATGGTACGGAACAATAGTCTCATTGGAGTAGATACAAGAATTACTTTTGATAGAAGAAGCAAAATAGGTGGATTGGTCCAGGTGGAGAAAAAAAAAAACGGGATTGAACTGAAAATCCTTTCTGGGGATATCCATTTTCGTGGTAAAAAAGATAAGGTATCCGAGGACATTGGCATCTTGATACCACCAGGAACGGGAAAAAAACTCGAGAAAAAATCAAAAGGGAAAAATCGGGTCTATGTCCAAAAGATCACACCTATCAAAAAGAAGAATAATTCTATCAACAAGAAGAAATTTTTTGTTTTAGTACGACCCGTAGTAACGTATGAAATAACGGAGGATAGTATCAGTCTGGTAAGGCTTTTTCCCCCAGATACGTTACAGGAAAAAAAGAATTGGCAACTCAGGGTTGTCGATTATATCCTTTATGGAGAGAACAAACCAATTCGGGGAATTTCACGCAGAAGTACAAGTTTTCAATTAGTTCGGACTTGTTTAGTCTTGAATTGGTGCCAAGACCAAAACAAAGAGGGTTCCATAGAAGAGGTTTATGCTTCTTCCGCTGAAGTAAGGGCAAATGATCTGATTCGATATTTCATAAGGATTGATTTGGTGAAGTACCCCATTTTGTATACTGGAAAAAGGAATGATAGGCCAAGTTCACTGATACCTGAGACTAGATCATATTGCACCACTACCCATGCGCCTTCGAAGAAGGCGAAGATTCAATCACTTAGTCAACATAAAGGAACTATTGGTACATTTCTTAATAGAAATAAGGAAAAACAATCTCTTACCATTTTTTCATCATCTAATTGTTCTCGCGTCCTTCCATTCAATGAATCCAAATACCCCAATGTAAACAAAGAATCCATTCAAAAGAGAGAGGATCCCGTGATGAAATCACAGGGTCTCTTGGGTACTGGAACAAAAATGAAGAATTTTTCTTCATCTTACCATTCAATAAGTCATAATGAGCTCTTTTTAAAGAAATATTTGCTAGGGAATAATTATCCAAAACAAGCTTTGCCACGATTTTATCATTTTGATTTACTAGATGAAAATGGGAGAATCTCTACCCCCAACCCATACAGCGGCATTCTTTTTAATATATTCGACTCGAATTCGTGCTTTCTCCATCAGGATTATGCTGAGGTAGCATCCACAATAATGAGCCTTGGACAGTTTCTTTTTGAAGATGTATGCATATCAAAATGTGGATCACGCATACAATCGGGTCAAGTTCTAATGGTTCATCTTGATTCTTTCATAATAAGATTGGCTAAACCCTATTTAGTCCCTCGAGGAGCCACTGTGCATGTTGGTTATGGCGAAATCCTTTCCCAAGGCGATACATTAGTAACATTTATATATGAAAAATCGAGATCTAGTGATATAACTCAGGGTCTTCCAAAAGTAGATGAACTCTTCGAAGGTCGTTCGGTTGATTCAATATCGAGGAACCTAAAAGAAGAATGTAAAAATCTAACGGAAATCTTTGGAATTCCTTGGGGATTTATTATTGGTGCTGAACTAACCATAGAGCTACGTCGTATTTCTTTGGTTAGTGAGATTCAAGAGGTTTATCGATCCCAGGGGGTACAGATTCATAATAGACATATAGAGCTTATTGTACGCCAAATAACATCCAAAGTTTTGGTTTCAGAAGATGGAATGTCTAATGTTTTTTCACCTGGTGAACTAATAGAATTCTCGCGAGCAGAACGAGCGGGTCGTGCTTTAGAAGAAGCTATTTGTTACCGAGCGGCCTTAGTGGGAATCACGAAAGCATCTTTGAACACTCAAAGTTTCATATCCGAGGCGAGTTTTCAAGAAACCGCTCGAGTTTTAGCAAAAGCCGCTATACGAGGCCGGGTTGATTGGTTGAAAGGGCTGAAGGAGCATGTTGTTCTGTCAGATATGATCCCCGCTGGTACCGGATTGAAAACACCCTTCAAGGGAATACAAGAGCATACCTTTTTTGGCTGTCGAAATACAAAAGAAGAATCTATTTGGCAGGGGGCGAGTGAGAAAGAGAATCTTTTAACATAGAGAATGAATTACATACAGAATTCATTATTTGCTTCTTGGATCCAAAAGACAAAGATTGCGCATGGTACATCACAAATTATTTTAGGGGATCGAAGGGGACTCATTATTATCTATTTTCTAGTATAGTCCTTTGTTAATAAGTTAACAAGGATAATATAGAAGGGATTTCAGAATGAGTGGATTGCATCGTCTATGAATGGTCAATTCACTTATAAGGTTCCGTTGGAACAATTATTTATTTCATCTTGTCCCTTTTTATTTGGAAGAGGAAGTGTGGGGAAAATGACAAGAAGATATTGGGACATCAATTTGGAAGAGATGCTAGAAGCAGGGGTTCATTTTGGTCATGGTATTAGGCAATGGAATCCTAGAATGGAACCTTACATTTCTGCAAAGCGTAAAGGTACTCATATTACAAATCTTATGAAAACCGCTCGTTATTTATCAGAAGCCTGCGACTTACTTTATGACGCAGCAAAGAGAGGAAAACACTTCTTAATAGTTGGTACGAAAGATAAAGCAGCGGATTCGGTAGCATCCGCGGCAATAAGGGCTCGGTGTCATTATGTCAATAAAAAATGGCTCGGTGGTATGTTAACGAATTGGTCCACTACAGAAAGGAGACTTCAGAAATTCAGGGACTTGAGAGTGAAAGCAGAACAAAAGACGGGGCAACTCCGCCGTCTCCCGAAAAGAGATGTAGCAATATTGAAGAGGCAATTATCTCACTTTCAAACATATCTGGGTGGGATCAAATATATGACTGGCTTACCCGACATTGTTATCATCCTTGATCAGGAAAAAGAATATATGGCTCTGAGAGAATGCATCACTTTGGGTATTCCAACGATATGTTTAATCGATACAAACTGTGATCCGGATCTCCCGGATATTCCGATTCCAGCGAACGATGATACTATAGCTTCAATCCGATGGATTCTTAACAAATTGGTATCGGCTATTTGTGAGGGTAGTTCTAACTAGCTATAGAAGAAGTCTTTAATTAATAATAAGATAAGTACATTCAATGCTTATGGAAGAGATTCATTCCATCAGTTACTATTTCGAAAATAGATTCAAATCGATGGTATATATTACGTGATTGCTTAAGGAATTTTATATCCAAAATATAGAATTCAAGTAGGAGGTAGGAGAGTCGAGAAAGAAATGGTTGAATCAAAATAATTCCTTGTGAAGTTCCATTCCGACCAGAGGGTAATATGAATGTTCTACCATGTTCCATCAACACAATAAAGGGCTTATACGAGATATCGGGTGTGGAAGTAGGCCAACATTTCTATTGGCAAATAGGGGGCTTCCAAATTCATGCCCAAGTACTTATTACTTCTTGGGTCGTAATTGCTATTTTATTAGGTTCAGTCACTATATCCGTTCGGAATCCCCAAGTGATTCCCACCGATGGTCAGAATTTCTTTGAATATGTCCTTGAATTCATTCGAGACTTGAGCAAAACACAAATTGGAGAAGAAGAATATGGTCCTTGGGTTCCTTTTATTGGAACTCTTTTCCTATTTATTTTTGTTTCTAATTGGTCAGGTGCTCTTTTACCTTGGAAAATAATAGAGTTACCACACGGGGAGTTAGCTGCACCTACGAATGACATAAATACTACTGTTGCTTTAGCTTTACCCACGTCCGCGGCCTATTTCTATGCGGGCCTTAGTAAAAAAGGATGGGCTTATTTCGGAAAGTACATTCAACCAACGCCAATACTATTACCAATTAACATTTTAGAAGATTTTACAAAACCTTTATCACTTAGTTTTCGACTTTTCGGTAATATATTGGCTGATGAATTAGTAGTTGTTGTTCTTGTTTCTTTAGTACCCTTAGTCGTTCCTATACCCGTGATGTTCCTTGGATTATTCACAAGTGGGATTCAAGCTCTTATTTTTGCAACTTTAGCAGCGGCTTATATAGGTGAATCCATGGAAGGGCATCATTGACGAGCTTTCAAAATAGCAAAAAAAAATAAAGTAATGCTTTGAATTTGATGCGAAAGATCCACTTTTTTATTTCAATCAATTTCAAATAAAGTCCATGAATCCAATTTGGACTTTTTTCTTTGAGATGGGCCACGAAACTATGTTCTACCGAAATCATTCTTGACTAAGGAATCAAATAGGAAGAGGATCCATTTTGGGGGTATTCGACCCCTTTCTTTCTGTTGATGCGATACAATGATAAGGGGTTCACGAATCAAATAACAAAGTGTATTACGGGGTTCGACCCACATTACATAGACGTAGCTACCCCCATATTCTATGTGCGTTTTATATAACGAAGATTCATTCTAAGATCCAATCCAATTCACTAAGATGCTTGCGGATGGTTTACGTTATGTAAGAAAGCCATGTATATGTGATAATAGATATCCAATAGTGATCTATCAACTATAGGTCATATGACTATGACTTCATTTCCCGTATTCTTTTATAGAGATTAGATTCTGATAGGATATACATCAAGTCCATCAATTCTATTTCTTTCGTCTTTGACTCTGTGCATTGAAAATAAAGAAATGAAGTGAAACATATGAGATATGCATATAGAGAAGAAGAAAAGAAGTCGCGAAGAATGGAAGGACGTTTGTAAGAAATAAAAGAACTATGAATGCATGGAGTTACGATTGGATAAGGAAGCAAAACGAGATATTCAAGTAGTTCTTTCAGTAATATCAAATATGATAATTCCGCTTAAATGGGTTCCGAGCTTTTATTGCGATGGGCCCTAGTGCAAGTACTAAGCAATAGTAACCATTCATTTTTTTTTAGTAATATAAGAATTTACAGGCATTTCTTTATTTTATAATATCATTAACCACTTTTTCATTTTTTGGGTGTGAGGAGCTTACCATGAATCCCATCATTTCTGCTGCTTCCGTTATTGCTGCTGGCTTGGCCGTAGGCCTTGCTTCCATTGGACCCGGAGTTGGTCAAGGTACTGCTGCAGGCCAAGCCGTCGAAGGTATCGCGAGACAACCAGAAGCAGAGGGTAAAATACGAGGTACTTTATTGCTTAGTCTGGCTTTTATGGAAGCTTTAACAATTTATGGACTGGTCGTGGCATTAGCACTTTTATTTGCAAATCCCTTTGTTTCATCCTAAAAGGGTGAAAACTATATACTTTTTTTGTACCTGTCACTTCGGTTCTTCCTTTTAGATCAACATTTCACTACTACAATTAACTACTATTTGTTGAGACAATACTACGTACGGGAAAGGACTAATTTGAGGAATTTGCTCGTTTTCTCCCTTTCCTTACTTAGTCGAATGGGACTTTTAGGTATATTGGCAGTGATACAATAGGGGTTATTTAAGGGAATAAGAATGGACGTGATAGGGAGCTCCGCTTTCTTTTTTATTTTATTTGATTAGTTCGATCCACAAGAGGAGAGCATATGAAAAATCTAAGTCACTTTTTACTTTCTTTGGCTCACCGGCCATCCGACGGTGCTTTCGGGTTTAATACCGATATTTTTGCAACAAATCTAATAAATCTCAGTGTGGTGCTTGGTGTATTGATCTTTTTCGGAAAGGGAGTGTGTGCGAGTTGTGTATTTCAAGAATAGGTTGGATTCAATCAGCTGCACTTTTCATTTTGATATTGTAATTGAAAATGAATAGATAATGGAGAAGGTGCATGATCTCAACGAATTACTTCTGAATAAAGCCATATCTTCTAAGAACCATAGCATTTCGTGACTCATTGGTAAATAAACTTGATTCTCTATCAACCAATAATGTGGGATCATTAAATTAACATGGTTAAAGCTAAATGGTTTGAAGTCTAAGAGCATAATATAGTACTCTTTCTACCACTGTTTTAGTACAACTAAAAGAGTTTCCAAATGTATAAAATAGTTTATTGATATAGAACACTCATATTGATAGTTGAACTATTGACTGGTAAAATGGGGACACCCCCTTTTACCTAATGCTAGACCGACAACCTATGTATAAAAAAGAATTCCTTTGGAATCAAAAAAGAAATAAAAGAAATGACTTTGCTGACAATACCATTTAGGGTCTAGTCAGAAGAGCCCCAGGGAGATTCTGTTTTCTATTGTATCGGTTTTGATATCGTAGAATACAAGGATGCAAGGGAGGGTAGGCTCATTAAGACAAAGATATGGAATGCTCCATAAAAATAAATAATTGAGCGTGAGAGCCAAATGAATCGAAAGATTCATGTTCGGTTCGGGAAGAGATCGGGAGGGTTTTGGAATTTCTTTGGAAATAATCTACTTTCATTAAGTGATTTATTAGATAATCGAAAGCAGAGAATCTTAAGTACTATTCGCAATTCAGAAGAACTACGCGCGGGAGCCCTTGAGCAGATTGAAAAAGCTAGGGTTCGATTGCGGAAAGTAGAAAGAGAAGCGGACGAATTTAGAGTGAATGGGTATTCTGAGATAGAACGACAAAAAGTGAATTTGATTAATGGCGCTTATAAGAATTTAGAACAATTAGAAAATGATAAAAACGAAAGCATTCCGTTGGAACAACAAAGAGCCATTAATCAGGTACAACAACGAGTTTTCCAACAAGCCTTAAAAGGAGCTTTAGGAACTCTGAATAGTTGTTTGAATGGCGAGTTACATTTACGCACCATCCTTGCTAATATTGGCATACTTGATTCCATGAAAGAAATGACCCATTAGTCCTTCTGCTATAGGTCTTATTTCCCCCCCCCCTTTTTTTTTGCTTCCTAGAAAGAATTTAGAGATCGTAATGGGAACCATTCGCGCAGAAGAAATTTATAAGATTATCCGTGAACGCATTGAGCAATATAATAGAGAAGTCAAGATTATAAACACGGGTATTGTACTTCAAGTGGGCGACGGCATTGCTCGTATTCATGGTCTTTATGAAGTAATGTCAGGTGAATTAGTAGAATTTGAAGAAGGTACAATAGGTATTGCTCCCAATTTGGAATCAGATAACGTTGGCGTTGTATTAATGGGCGATGGTTTGCTTATACAAGAGGGTAGTTCTGTAAAAGCAAGAGGTCAAATTGCTCAGATACCAGTGGGTGATGCTTATCTAGGCCGTGTGATAAATGCTCTAGCTAAACCTATTGATGGGAGGGGCGAAATTGTAGCTTCCGAATATCGCTTAATTGAATCTCCCGCTCCAGGTATTATTTCGAGGCGTTCCGTATATGAGCCCCTTCAGACAGGGCTTATTGCTATTGATTCGATGATCCCTATAGGACGCGGTCAGCGAGAATTAATTATTGGAGACAGACAGACTGGTAAGACAGCTGTAGCTACAGATACTATTCTCAATCAAAAAGGTCAAAATGTCATATGTGTTTATGTAGCTATTGGTCAAAAAGCATCTTCCGTGGCTCAGATAGTGAATACTTTCCAGGAAAAAGGGGCGATGGAATACACTATTGTGGTAGCGGAAATGGCGGATTCTCCTGCTACATTACAATACCTTGCTCCTTATACAGGAGCCGCTCTGGCTGAATATTTTATGTACCGTGAACGACATACCTTAATAATTTATGATGATCTCTCAAAACAAGCACAAGCTTATCGCCAAATGTCTCTTCTATTAAGGCGACCTCCCGGTCGCGAAGCTTATCCAGGAGACGTTTTTTATTTGCACTCCCGCCTTTTGGAAAGAGCCGCAAAATTAAGTTCCCGTTTAGGCGAAGGGAGTATGACTGCTTTACCAATAGTTGAGACTCAAGCCGGAGACGTTTCAGCTTATATTCCCACTAATGTCATTTCCATTACAGATGGACAAATCTTTTTATCGGCGGATCTATTCAACGCTGGAATTCGACCGGCTATTAATGTGGGTATCTCGGTCTCCAGAGTGGGATCCGCAGCTCAAATTAAAGCCATGAAACAAGTAGCTGGCAAATCAAAATTAGAATTAGCTCAATTTGTAGAGCTAGAAGCCTTTTCACAATTTGCTTCCGACCTGGATAAAGGCACTCAGAATCAATTGGCAAGAGGTAAACGATTACGGGAGTTGCTCAAACAATCCCAATCATCCCCTCTCCCGGTAGAAGAGCAGATAGTTACTATTTATACCGGGACGAATGGGTATGTTGATCAATTAGAAATTGGACAGGTAAAGAAATTTCTTTTTCAGTTATGTACCCATTTAAGAACGAAGAAGCCTGAGTTCCAAGAAATCATATCTTCCACGAAGGTATTCACTGAGCAAGCGGAAGCACTTTTGAAGGAAGTTATTCAAGAACAGAGGGAACTATTTATAGTTCAGGAACAAGCCTAGTTAAATGGAGAGTCTTTTAGTATAGTACGACTCAAATTCTTGAGAAAAGAAATCACATGGCTCCGTGTCGAATCATTGAAGAGAAGATAGGCTTCCTGGCCTAATAACCCAAACCAAGATAGATGGAAATCAATTGCGTCCAATAGGATTTGAACCTATACCAAAGGTTTAGAAGACCTCTGTCCTATCCATTAGACAATGGACGCTTTGAGTACAATTCATTTATTTAGTATTCCGCCTTTTCACTCCCTACTCGTAGAAACTAGAAAGGATGAGTCGTATAAAAGAAAGACACATATCCAAATCAACATCATTTCTTATGATTCATATTAAGCGGGTAGCGGGAATCGAACCCGCATCGTTAGCTTGGAAGGCTAGGGGTTATAGTCGACGCTGATTCATGGTCTTTAACGTCTCTAATTCAAAACCGAACATGAAACTTTGCTTTCATTCGGCTCCTTTATGGAAGATAGATGTATTAGACTCCCTCATTGGAAGGAACGAAAATAAAACAAATAGAACAGGGGTGTGGAAAAGAATGGTACGGAGAACAAAGCAAGAGAGTCATATAAAAGCAAATTAGAATAAGAAAAAAATTCGATCCATAACATCTATGTAAGCTTTTCTTTTTCTATATGAATATATACAAATTATCTCGCTTTTTAGATGATCCCTCTAGAAGAGCGGTATTAGAACAATACCTTCTAGTTACTTCGTTCCCTATTTCTACTCACCCTAATCCTAAGGAAAAGAAGCTTCTTTCTACCGAGCTGAAATAATATATATATATATAATATTCTATGCAGAGGACTCCAGTAAACCAAAGTCATCCTTTACTAGCTATTTCGCTTCCATATTCTCCCTTTACAAAAATAGAAGATCTAGTTACGATTAGAAATAGACTTTTGTATCTTTATCCATGGATCTTTTACTGATACTTGTACAATTGGAAGGATGAGTCCAACTCCAAAATTATGCTTCGCCATTCCATAATCTTCTTTTTTGGATACAAATGACGAGAATGTATGTGCTTCCTCCATTGTGGCATGGATAGGGAAGGGTTTCACCCTTGTAAGAAATACAGTTTTTGATCACAATATAAATGAATGAAACCGAAGGAACCCTTAACTATTCCATTCGATAATAGAACGAATCACACTTTTACCACTAAACTATACCCGCTACATATTCATTATTGCATAGGGATGTATCATTTGTCGAACAAGGGTATGAGGTGTGATCACAATATTGTAAAAATTGGAGTGGTGGAATGTGGGGTACTAATGAAATCAAATAGGAAGAATTCCTTTCATTATTTGACTGTCATAGGCATTACTGATAGTCACTGAACCAGTGAAGTCATAACAAAAGTGAAGTGGACAAAAAGAAGTTTTCCGTCAGAATTTCAGTTACGTTCCTTTTTTTGACTCAAATGTTAATTCAAAGAAAGCTTCTTGAGGATTATAGAAAAGGGACATAGGCATTTTTATTCCATTTCGCAAACAAAAACAAATGCTCAGAAAAGGGTCAAGAGAGGGTATAAATAACAAAACAAATGGATTTCAAATCATAGAAATGTTAATTTATTGCTCCTTTATTCAATAAGATTGTGAGTTTTCAAATCATTTTATGATTTGAGTTTAGGATTACATTGAAAAAGGGGCCTGGCAAGTGTATAGCCAGGCCGAAGAACAAAAGAACCCTTTGGACAAAAGAAAGGATTCTTCTTTTCTTTTTTGTTTGAAGATTTCCCTTTCAAAGGATTGTCTAAATGGGATTGCTTAGATGTTTGAATAAAAAAAAGGGTAGAATAAATAGGAATCTTTAATTCAATATCTCATCTTAATATGAATTTTTTTTTTTTCAATTTGGAGAGATGGCTGAGTGGACTAAAGCGTCAGATTGCTAATCTGTTGTACGAGCTCTTCGTACCGAGGGTTCGAATCCCTCTCTCTCCCTTACCCATATGCTATTTTATTTACTATTTTTAGTTCTAAGAGAAATAGACCGAGCCCCTTGATTTGATTTGCTTTGATTGGGTTGGATTGATTTTTTTTTGAGAAATGTATACAATAAATCAAATTCTAACAAGATAGATTTCTAAACTAAGCAAGGAAAGCAAGAAGAAATTATTCTTTATTCCTCACGTCCAGGATTACGTCCAGGGTCATTAGACAGGAATCCAAAGATAAAAAGAGAAACAAAGAATATCACTACTATGTAAACGAACAGTTTAAGAGTAAGCATTACATCATCTCCAAGATCCGTTTGGTGAGAAAAAGAAAATAGATTCTCAACCCCATTTTTTGATCGAACAAATCCTAAATCTTTTTAGAGCAGTATCAAGTGGATCATCGAAAACTTACAGCAGCTTGCCAAACAAAAGCTAAAAGAAGAAAGAGCACAGGTATAACCGGCATAATATCTACAATTGGGTTGAAAAAAGCATAAGCCTCGGGCAATTTACCAAGGAAAAAAGCACTTGGCTGAAGGATAGAATTAAGACAGATAGAGATCAAAATAGTAAGCATAATAAATGTTTTGTTCTTGGGGATAATATCATTTTTATTGAGTTATTGATATAGGGTAACAAATCAAGAAAATAAACGCAGTTCAAAAAGACTTCTTTCTTTGAATTCCCACAATCAAGGATTCTTTCATTCAAAAATGGAATTCTATGGAATCATACTTTCATACAATATCTTAATTGAATTATCCATAATGATCAATGAATTGATGAATTGATTCTAAATCTGGATTCGAGAATCCCAAGAGCAACTGACTTGTTTCTCCCGTAGGGAATGGGCTTTAATTGACGAACAAATAATACCAATAGTAATCTTTATTTGTGTCGAATAGAAAACTATATGGGGCGTGGCCAAGCGGTAAGGCAACGGGTTTTGATCCTGTTATTCGGAGGTTCGAATCCTTCCGTCCCAGATAAGTTCGGTTCAATCTCAACTAACTAGAAATTTGCTTTTTTCTGTTATCTTTTTTTAATAATCCTCTGCAAAAGAGTTTGTTCAATACAAATAGTAATCTCATTAAATCTTTTTTTATCTATGCTTTAGTTTTTAATGATTCTCTTCTTAATTATAATTTACCTTTAGTTAGATTCACTTTCAAATGACATAACAATCAAATATAAAGAATAAGACTCCTTTAACTGATTCCTATTGAGAAAATCAGATCAAAGAAAAAGTGGAAGAGCATTAATTATTTGATTTATATTTGACTAAATATTGATTTTTTTAATGTAATAAAAAATCAATATTATTCTTTTCTTGGATATTCATGACCAAATAAAGAAAGTCTTTTTGATTTCTTTCTCTTGTATTAGCTAAATAAGGGTTGATTGAAAGAAAAGAATATAGTTAGTTGAATGAAACTTTTTAGGATGGTAAAGTTCACATCTATGAGATAAGGAAATGACAAAAAAAAGAAATCAGAGTTATTCATAGAAGTGATTCGTTGTGATTGCACAGACTTAAACAATGAATTAGATTCATTCAGATATGAAATTCAGTCCTTTTGTTGCGATTTATTTACAGAAATAATGTTAAACTAGGAATTTATGTGAAAGCACTTTCGAATAAATAGTTCATTTTATACTTGAAAAGTATTAGAGTAGTGAATCTATCACTTCCTACTTCCAACCTTTTCCAGGTCATTAGAATAGGTTTTATTTATTATTAACTTATTCTTTTTGGTTCCCATCTAATTCCAATTACAAATGAATTTCCTTTCCTTACTTTAGCTTCATCTTTCCAGAAAGAATTGGCTTCTTCATGAGGGATCGTACCAAATGATCATAGTCAAGAATTCTTAAACAACTTTTTCTTCATTTATCTATTGTATATGAAAGAAATCCGTTTTATTCCTAGACCATGAAGTCAGATCATCTTTTTTTATTTTGGATACTCCTTTAATTAATAATTAATACAAATGGAATACAATAGCAGCAATCTAATAAAATAAGTATAGACTATTAATCATTGGAACCAATGACTATTCATGATTCCTTCCATATTGAAGAATCAGTTTCGTACCATTTCCGAATAAAAGGAAAATGTTATGATAAAACTTCGTTTGAAACGATGCGGTAGAAAGCAACGTGCGACTTGAATGAGATGATCGTTCATGGATTTTTACATCCATCATTTTCGATGAAGATGCTCTTGGCTCGACATTTTTGTTCTCGTTCCAGGTTGGTTGTAATGGAACTAGCCCATGATGGAGCTCGAGTATAAATTATTATCAGAGGGAGGATCTAGGGTTAGTGCCAATCAAAAAGTTGGAACAACTTCGTAAGTATATCTTGAATTCAAATTCTATATGAAAAAGGTCAAATTCGAAGAAGTTTCAAATGAAAAAAAGAAGTTGGTCGGAATTGGTGAAACTATTTTGATCGGAGACATATCCTAGGCTACGTAATCAAATTTCATATTATTCTTCGAGGGAAAGAAAGCCAGAAGGTATGTTGCTACCGTTTCGGAATCATTAAAGATCACCGAAGTCATTCTAAACCTAATGATTCAAAGATAAGGTATTCCAAAACAAGAAAATACCACTTTCCGTTGTCTCGCTTAAGTGAATTGGATCCTAATTCATTATAAATTCAAATGTATTATAGATGAGACAAAAGGGGTTATAGACAGCTCAATAAATTTTTTATTTCAGGATCTATCTTCAAGCCCACCCAACTTACTTGAGTGATGAGTACGAATGATATCTTTGTATAGGGTTCCCGTTGATTCCTATCCATAAATGAATTATCATTGTTTCTCGAGCCGTACGAGGATAAAACTTCCTATACGTTTCTGGGGGGGGGGGGGGTATTGTAATCCATTGTAATCCATCTATCCCGATGAGCCACTTATCGAATCGTTGCAATTGATGTTAGATCTCCAAGAGAGGGCAGAGATCTTCGTAAATTGGGTTTTTACGACCCAATAAAGAATCAAACTTATTTAAATGTTCCCGCCATATTATATTTTCTTGAAAAAGGAGCTCAACCTACGGAAATTGTTCATGATATTTCAAAAAGAGCAGAGGTATTTAAGGCATTTGGAGTTACTAGAACAAAAGAAAATTCATGAAATGAAAAGACAAGGAGTATCGAATTCTAGTTTTTAGAATGGTTTCTTTCTCTACCATTGTATTCTTTGTTCTATTCACTATTATTCCCAGATGATTCCAGATAGTGGAGCGACAAAAAATGGATTTCGTTTTTTATGAGGTATTAAACTAGGATACAAAAAAGACTAGATGTAATAGCGGGTCCCATCAAATTCCATTATTTATGGTTATGGGATTACCATTGATGGTAGTGAATCGGACGGTTTTCATTGGTACTTCATCAACAAAGGGGGTTAACCCCGCTTATTTGACTTCATTTCTTGTCGTGCCAATCTAACTTCTTTTTTTTAGCATTTTATTTCTATTGACAATGGTGTCTCGAACGGATACAATAAGAGTAAATTGTGGATAAATTAATCTCGTCTTACGTTCTCGTAAGTTCGTAGAGTGTCATAGGTTTGGTTCACGCAAAGGTTAATCCGAGGGGGCGATTAGCTATGACCCATTATTACTATTTTTAGCTAAATGAGGGAAGGGTGTTAGTAGTCTATTCATTTTTCAATCTATACTTGTTTGCGAGTCTGATCTTTTTTTTTCATTCTATTTTGGAATCAATAAGAAATAATATTTGATTCTACGCTTGCTCTTTGTTATTCTTATCTTAGTTGAATTGAAATGCATCAAGAAATAGAATTCTTTATTTTATTTGTATTACGATCGTATCCACGCATCATATTTATACGTATCTGGGTTGCTAACTCAATGGTAGAGTACTCGGCTTTTAAGGGCGACTAGGATCTTTTACACATTTGGATGAAAGGGATTCGTCCATGCCATCGGTATAGCTTGTAAGACCACGACTGATCCTGAAAGGAAATGAATGGAAAAAACAGCATGTCGTAGTAAGAAAAAATTCCGAGAAAACTTCATTTTTATTCGGGCATATTATACTGATAAAAAATGTCTTTTTTCTTGTATGGAACAAAATTCATTAATGGAGGAGGGGTCAAGTGAATAAATATAAATGGATAGGGCTTATATGTCTCCAATGATAAGTAAAAACCAAAAGAAACGAGTTTCCGTTCCTATGTGAATTTGAACGAATACCAGATCTAATTAGACGTTAAAACAGGATTAGTGCCTGATTTGGTAAATGGTTCTCCTGCGAGTGGATCATTGATTCATTTTTGGAATCCTAACTTAACAAGTGACTATTCTCCATTAATTAGTTATTGGAGTGAACACGAATGTGTAGAAGAAACGGTGTACTGATAAAGCAAATAAATTCCAAAGTCAGAAGAGCGATCGGGTTGCAAAAATAAAGGATTTCTAATACAAAGTTCTTTTAAATAAAACCAAAGAGCAGCCACCAGGTTTGTTGGATGGAAAAACAAAGGATGCATTGATTAGACGTCTTGTCCTTCGGTATATGCTTTATTATATCTTGTTAGGACCATATCGTACTATGTATTTCTTATTTGATAACCCAAGAACTCCACACACACAGACGTATCGAAAAGCACGTTTGGTTGAAAATGGAAAAATGCAATTCGAATTTCAAGGCCATTTCGAAATAGATAACTATCGTCAACAACCTTTTCTGTATCCACTTCTTTTTCAGGAGTATATTTACGCACTGGCTTATGATCATGGTTTAAATAGTTTTATTTTTGACGAATCCACAGAAGATTTAGGTTCTGACAATAAATCTAGTTTACTAATTGTGAAACGCTTAATTAGTCGCCTGCATCAACAGAATCGTTTAATCATTTCGTTTACTGATTCTAGGTTCGTTGGGCAAAAGAGGATTCTTTATTATCGAGCGATTTCCGAGGGTTTTGTAGGAATTCTCGAAATTCCATTCTCAAAGAGATCAATATCTTATCCAGAGAGAATAGCAAAATATCATAATTTACGATCTATTCATTCCCTCTTTCCCTTTTTCGAAGACAAATTCTCGCATTTAGATTATGTCTCAGATATACTAATACCTTACCCCATTAATCCTGAAATCTTCGTTCAGACTCTTCGAGGCTGCATACGGGATGCTCCTTCTTTGCATTTATTGAGATTCTTTCTACACGAGCATCATCATTGGAATAGAGTTCTTACGCGAAAGAAACCAATTTCTATTTTCTCAAAGAAGGAAAATAAAAGATTCTTCTTCTTCTTATATAATTATTATGTATATGAATGTGAATCGCTTTTTTCTTTTCTTCGTAAACAATCTTATTATTTACGGTCGATATCTTTTCTAGCCTTTCTTGAGAGATCCCATTTTGATATAAAAAAAAAATATCTTGTAGGAGTTCTTCCTAATGACTTTCAAAGGTACCTTTACCTATGGGTTAACAAAGAACCCTTGCTGCATTATGCCAGGTATCAAGGAAAAGCCATTCTGGCTTCAAGGGGTATTAATCTTCTGATGAAGAAATGGAAATATTACCTTGTCACTCTCTGGCAATGCCATTTCCATTTTTGGTCTCAGCCGAGCCGGATCCATATAAACAAATTATCAAATCATTCTTTCCCTTTTTTGGGCTATCTTTCAGGTGTACAATTTACTCCTTGGGTGGTAAGAAGTCAAATGCTAGAGAGTTCATTTCTCATTGATACTGTTATTAATCAATTGGATACAATAGTCCCCATTGTTCC